TTTCGCAGTGTGGTGCTTGACTTGGTTTTGTCAGAACGTGGAAGTGTATTTTCTTAGGCTAAAAGCATTACCCCTATGTTCCATTGCCAATAAGATTCGAGGTTGTACAACTTTGATCTAAAGAACCCTAAAGAACTCCAAAGAACTACTCACATAACAGTGTCCCCGTGAATAGAAAGGGGACACTTCCTTTAGGGATAAGGTGCCTGATAAAAGGACTATCTTGATAGGATAGATAATGTAGTAAATACCCTTGTTATATTTTTTAGATTTAAACTAAATCCTGAGAAATCAAAATTCTCCGTGCACCATACACTAAAATATATGAGTTATGTATTATTAATAGTAAAAAAATAAAGAAGCTGCCTAAGTCCTACCGAACTTATTATATAAGATTTAATGCTAATCCAAACCCTTATAATGCTCCCTTATAAGAGAATAGATAAGCATTAAATACTAATATAATAAAATCAACCAAAAGCTTTAGTAAGTAAGATTACTACCCCAGAATTGCAGTCTGATATCATATATTGACTATAAAGCCTAATGAAGGGTCCATAACCATGAATAAATTTACAATTTATCGCCTATTTCCTTCAGCCACTTCATCTTATGAATAAATGACTATATTCTACAAACCACAAAGATATTGGAACTTTATATTTCCTCTTTGGTGCTTGAGCAGGAATAATAGGAACATCGCTTAGCTGATTAATTCGTATTGAACTTGGCCAACCTGGATCTTTCATTGGAGATGATCAAACATATAATGTTATTGTAACTGCCCATGCCTTCGTAATAATTTTCTTCATAGTTATACCAATCATAATTGGAGGATTTGGTAATTGACTTGTCCCGTTAATGATTGGAGCACCCGACATAGCATTCCCACGAATAAACAACATGAGATTTTGATTATTACCCCCCTCACTTACCCTTTTATTAGTAAGAAGAATCGTAGAAAATGGGGCCGGAACTGGGTGAACAGTCTACCCCCCACTTTCCAGTAATATTGCCCATAGAGGGGCTTCCGTAGATTTAGCCATCTTTTCATTACACTTAGCAGGAGTAAGATCTATCCTAGGAGCAGTTAACTTTATTTCAACAATTATTAATATACGACCAAGGGGTATAACAATAGAACGAATCCCCTTATTTGTATGATCAGTAGGAATTACAGCTCTTCTATTATTATTAAGACTCCCAGTACTAGCTGGAGCCATTACTATATTATTAACTGACCGAAACTTCAATACAACATTCTTCGACCCAGCCGGTGGGGGAGACCCAATCTTGTATCAACACTTATTTTGATTCTTTGGCCACCCTGAAGTTTACATTCTGATTTTACCAGGATTCGGGTTAATTTCCCATATTATTGCTATAGAAACAGGAAAGACTGAACCATTTGGATCGCTAGGAATAATTTATGCAATACTAGCCATTGGCTTATTAGGATTTATTGTATGGGCACATCATATATTTACAATTGGAATAGATGTAGATACACGAGCATATTTCACTTCAGCCACAATAATTATTGCGGTACCTACAGGAATCAAGATCTTTAGCTGATTAGCCACCCTGCACGGTAGACTTATTAACTGATCCCCAAGAATCATTTGAGCCATAGGATTTGTTTTTTTATTTACTATTGGGGGACTTACAGGAGTTATCCTAGCTAATTCATCAATTGATATTACTCTCCATGACACTTATTATGTAGTAGCCCACTTCCACTACGTTTTATCAATAGGGGCAGTATTCGCAATTATGGGAGGAGTAATTCAATGATTCCCCCTAATTACTGGGATGACCCTTAATCCAACATGATTAAAAACACAATTCTTTATTATATTTGTAGGAGTAAACATAACATTTTTCCCCCAACACTTCTTAGGACTAGCAGGAATGCCCCGACGATACTCTGATTATCCAGATAGATTTACATGCTGAAACAACATTTCCACTATAGGAAGATCAATTTCAATTATTGGAACCATATTATTCATTTTTACCTTATGGGAAGCACTCATCTCAAAACGACAAATCTTATTTTCCGAAAGCATGCCCTCCAATATTGAATGATTACAAAAATATCCCCCTGCTGAACACTCATACTCAGAACTACCCATCTTAACATCCTCTTAATGTGGCAGATTAGTGCGTTGAATTTAAGCTTCATTAATAAAGAATATTCTTTCATTAAGAATAGGAACATGATCTAATTTAGGACTACAAGATGCAAACTCACCTATTATAGAGCAATTAATTATATTCCATGACCACACCATAATAATTCTAATTATAATTACCGCCCTAGTAACATACATAATAATTACCCTCATATTTAATAAAATAATCAACCGAAACCTTCTAGAAGGACAAACTATTGAGCTGATTTGAACTATTATCCCAGCAATCACTTTAATTTTCATCGCCCTGCCATCTTTACGAATTCTCTACTTAATAGATGAAGTAAACAGTCCATTAGTAACCATTAAGGCCATTGGGCACCAATGATACTGAAGATATGAATACTCAGACTTCAAAGATATTGAATTTGATTCTTATATAAAACCCATCGACGAAATAGAATTAGAAGATTTCCGACTATTGGACGTAGATAACCGAGTAATCCTGCCCGTAAAAACACCAGTACGAATCCTAGTGACATCAAGAGATGTTATTCATTCATGAACCATCCCAAGAATTGGCATTAAAATTGATGGAACCCCGGGACGATTAAACCAAGGCAGATTCACGCTCCTTCGTCCAGGAATTATATTCGGACAGTGCTCCGAAATTTGCGGAGCAAACCATAGATTTATACCTATCGCTGTGGAAAGAATCTCAATTAGAAGCTTCCTAGACTGAATAAAAAATTACTCATTAAGTGACTGAAAGAAAGTAATGGTCTCTTAAACCAAAACATGGTAAGTAACGCCTACCCTTAATGAAAAAGTTAGTTTAATTTAAAACATAGTTTTGTCAAAACTAAAATATTAGATATTAATACTTTTTAATCCCACAAATAGCCCCTTTATGATGATCGATTCTATTCCTCACTTTCCTGGTCTCATTCATAATAATATGTATTATTATACACTTTCAAAATACGGAAAAGGCGGGGGGGAATATATTTAAATCTCAGGAGACAGAAACCATGAATTGAAAATGATAGCTAACTTATTCTCAACATTTGACCCCTGCTCTTCCATATCCATATCAATAAACTGAATTAGAACATTCCTAGGATTTTTATTAATCCCAAACATTTACTGAACAATGCCCTCACGACACAACTTAATTATCTACTCAATTTATAACAAATTATATCTAGAATTCAAAATACTCCTTAGAGAAAAAAGAAAGGGAATCAAGTTAATCTTTATTGGGACATTTATATTTATTTTATTCAATAACATAATAGGCCTTTTACCGTACGTATTCACTAGATCAAGCCACTTGATTTTCACTCTAACCTTAGCCCTACCTATATGACTGTCACTGATATTATTCGGATGATTAAACAACACTCAACATATATTCGCCCACTTAATTCCCGAAGGAAGCCCCACACTTCTTATACCCTTTATAGCATGCATCGAGACAATTAGAAACATCATTCGACCCGGATCACTAGCTGTGCGTCTAACAGCAAATATAATTGCAGGACATCTACTTATATGCCTATTGGGAAATAATATAAACGAAACGACAACCATAATCCCATTAATTATAATAACTCAAATTATCCTTATAATATTTGAGACAGCAGTTTCATTAATTCAAGCATATGTATTCTCCATTCTCAGAACACTATATACATCTGAAGTAATTTATGAAAACACACAATAATCACCCGTACCATTTAGTAGATTACAGCCCATGACCACTGACTGGGTCTATCGGAGCAATAACACTAACTTCAGGGATAATTATATGATTCCATAAAAACGATATATCATTATTCTTTTTAGGATGGAGAATCCTAAGATTAACAATAATCCAATGATGACGGGATATTTGCCGAGAAGCAACATACCAGGGAAAGCACACATCACCTGTAGTTAGCGGGCTTAAATGAGGAATAATCCTATTTATTATTTCAGAAATCTTCTTCTTTATTTCATTCTTTTGAGCATTCTTCCACAGAAGACTCTCCCCCACCGTAGAAGTAGGAATATTATGACCCCCGAGGGGGATTCTGACATTCGACCCCATGAATATCCCATTATTAAATACAATAATTCTGCTATGTTCAGGAATTACTGTAACATGAGCACACCATAGACTTATAGAAGGAAAGCATTCACAGACAACCCAAGCCCTGGTCCTAACGGTTCTCCTAGGCTTATGATTCACATTATTACAAGCCTATGAATATTATGAATCGAGATTTTCTATCAGCGACTCAATTTATGGCTCATGCTTCTTTATAGCCACAGGATTCCACGGAATCCATGTAATTATCGGAACATCATTCCTATTTATCTGTTTAATACGACACATTATATATCACTTCTCCCCTAAACACCACTTTGGGTTTGAAGCCGCAGCATGGTACTGACACTTTGTAGACGTAGTATGATTATTCCTATATATCTCAATTTATTGATGAGGTAGTTAACCCTCTTAGTATAACAAGTATATTTAACTTCCAATTAAAAGGACCATTAAATGGAGAGAGTAATAATAATAATTATTACTTCAATAATTAGAGCCCTCCTAATCACCTCAACCCTAATAATAATATGTACAACAATTGCAAGGAAATCAACCTTAGACCGAGAAAAAATATCCCCCTTCGAATGTGGGTTTGACCCTAAAAGATCATCTCGCATACCATTCTCCATCCAATTCTTTCTAATTGCAGTATTATTTTTGATCTTCGACATCGAGATTGTAATTATTCTACCTATAATTATCACTTTAAAAAGAAGAAGAATAACAACATGAATAATCACGATCACATGATTCATCTTAATTCTTATTATAGGACTATACCACGAATGAAATAACAGAGTATTAGAATGAGCAAAATGGGGCTGTAGTTAAAAATAACATTTAATTTGCAATTAAAAAGTGCTTTATAAGAGCCATCCTCACGCACTAAAAGTAGTGAAGTAAAAATTACACTTAGTTTCGGCCTAAGATTAGGGCAAAGCCCCTTACTTTTAGCAGAAGCCAAAAAGAGGCATTTCATTGTTAATGAAAAAACTGGACAAAAAGCCCTGCTAAAAGAGAATGAAGTTATCTAAAAGAAGCTGCTAACTATCTTTTAAAGCGGTTAGAATCCGTTTTTCTCTTATTTATATAGTTTATAAAAACACTTCATTTTCAATGAAGAAATGAGACCCACTCTATAAATAAATATTTAGGAGGTAAAACCTATTATAGTAACTTCAATACTAAGCTTTTAAACTTAAGCTACCTAAACTTTAAACTAAAATAAAAATAAAAATAATTATAAAGACAACAATAAACAACTTCAAATTATTATAATAATAAAAACTAGAAAGCTTTCTAAAAAAAGAACTCCAAAAAAGAAAAGACTTAGAAATAAGATATTCTCCTCAACCCCCATCCATTACTTCATAATAACCCTTAGAAAGAAAAAATGATGGACCTAATAATATATAAGTTCTAAATGAAGGCATAAACCACATAGAACCCATAAATAAAGAAATAAAATAATACCTCATAGAATAAGCCCTTAAAGAAAAATTAGAAAAAGACAACTCGTAACCAAATCAAGCACCCAAAACAACAAAAACTAAAGGCATCACCCTGAAAACCAGTGGCAAAACTAAGAAGATAGGACAACAAAAAAGAAATCAACTCAATGAGCTACCCCCGCATACTCTGAGGATAACTAACAAAATTATAGATTTTATTATTAAACTATCCTCATAATAATTCTGACAAACATATAGATTCCTATTATAACAAACACAATAATAAATTAAACGAACACTATAAGAAACAGTTAAACCAACAGAAATAAAAAAAATAAAAAAAATAAAAAAATTATAAGAAGAAGACATAACCATCTCCAAAATAACATCCCTAGAATAAAACCCTGCTATAAAAGGTAAACCACACAAAGAAAAATTAGAAATTATAAAACAAGTACAAGTAAAAGGAAGCTGATCAACCAAACAACCCATATGGCGAATATCCTGAGAATCACTTATAACATGAATTATTAAGCCCGCACACAAAAACAAGAGAGCCCTAAAAAAGGCATGTGTTAATAAATGAAAAAAAGCCAATAAAGGAAAACCCATAAATAAAATAGACATTATTAAACCTAACTGACTTAAGGTAGAAAGAGCAATAATCCTCCTCATATCATACTCGAAATTAGCCCCCATCCCAGATATGAATATAGTTAACATAGAAAGTATTAGCAACAATGAACAATCCAAATTCTGGAACATAAAAGAAAACCGAACAAGAAGATAAACCCCAGCTGTAACAAGAGTTGAAGAATGAACTAAAGAAGAAACAGGAGTAGGGGCCGCCATAGCAGCCGGCAACCATGAAGAAAAAGGAATCTGAGCTCTCCTAGTAAAACCTGCTAAAACAATTAACAAAATTAGAAAATAAGACCACACATCCCACGTAAAAACATAATAAACATAATGTCAACTACCAAAATTTAACATCCAAGCAATAGCTAATAAGATAGCCACATCACCGACACGATTAGTTAAAATAGTAATTATCCCTGCAGAGTAAGACCGATAATTTTGAAAGTAAATAACCAAGCAGTAAGAAACAAGACCGAGACCATCCCAACCAATCAGAATTCTAATTAAATTAGGACTTATAATTATTATTATTATTGACATAACAAACATAAAAACAAGAAAATAAAAACGAACCCTRTCACTATCAGAATATATATATGACTCTCTATAATAAACAACTATAGAAGAAATCAAAAAAACACAACCAACAAAAACTAAAGATATTCAATCAAAAAGTAAAGTTATAGTTATACAAGTTCTATTAATACTCAAAAACTCCCAATCTAAAAAAATCGAGTAACCATTAACCAAAAAAACAACGCCAATTAAAAATAAGATAAAACCAGACAACAATAATAAAAACCCACCAACCATGTATAAAGACGCTAAACCTACAATGACTTGAAGTATAAATACACCTATAACACCACAAATTATTATTCTACCTAAACTATTCAAGCAAAACTTTACAATCAAAGAACAAAAATATCAGTCCTCAAAACAATCAAATTTAAAGGAACCAAATGGAATATAATTAAAGCATACTCCCGAACAGTCACAACACCAAACTTTATAATACCTCTATAAAAAGAACCATGCTGAACATAAGAAAACAAATAAATTCTATAACAACATCTTAAAAAAGATGAAAAAGCCAAAAACAAAAATCTAAAACCTCCCCAGCCCATAATTCTATTAATTAATATAATTTCCCCTAACAAATTCAAGGAAATAGGGGAAGCCATATTATTGGCTCTTAAAACAAACCAAAATAAAGATAAAGAAGGCATAAAACACAATAAGCCCTTATTAATAAGAAAACTTCGTCTATTCAACTTCTCATAAATAATATTAGCTAAACAAAAAAGACCAGATGAACAAAGACCATGGCCAATCATCAAAATCAATGAACCAGAAAGGCCTCAATAATTAACTGACATGATACCACAAAGAACTAAACCTATATGAGCAACAGAAGAATAAGCAATTAAAGATTTAATATCAACCTGAAATAAACACAAAATACCCACAAGAACAGAACCAAATAAACTAAGACTAATTCAAACATAATTATAATTTACAGAATAAGAATAAATAAAAGAAAACACACGTATAAGACCATAACCCCCTAACTTCAATAACACCCCCGCCAAAACCATAGAACCAGAAATAGGAGCCTCAACATGAGCCCTAGGCAATCAAAAATGAAAAAAAATTAAAGGCATCCTGATCAGAAAAGCCCCAATTAAAGATATATAAATATAAAAATTACAATCAAGATCAATTAAAAAATAAAACAAAGTTATAGAACTCCCCCCAATTGTAAAAATACATAATAATAAAGGTAATGAAGCAAATAAAGTATAAAAGAGAAGATAAAACCCCGCTCTTAAACGCTCGGGCTGATAACCCCAGCCAAAAATTAAAAAGAGAGTAGGAATTAATGAAGACTCAAAAAACAAATAAAAAGTTAATATATTTATAACTCTAAAAGACAAAACAAGGAAAAACAAGAGAAAAAAGTTTACTAAGATAAACTCAACATGATAAATCCTGCCACGATAAACAACAAAACTAGCAATTAATATTAATACAACGATTCAAAATCTCAAGAAGATTAATCTCATAGATAAATTATCCCCACCCATAGAATAACTAATCATTCTATAATGATTCATGAACCAAAAAAAATTAAAGAAATAAAAAAAACCAACAATCAAAAATAAGCTAAAAAATCACCAGTAATCACAAAAAAGAAGAGGGACCAAAAAAATAAGATATATAAGCATTCTTACCACCCCAGAATTGAAAGACCCGAAATATGATCATTACCATGACTACGAATCATAGAAACTAAAATACCCAAGCCCAAAGCACCCTCACAAACAATAAAAACTAAATAAACCAATAAAAAATAATAAGAAGAACTACAAAAAAACAGAAAAGAAAAAAGAACAATATATAAACATATAGATAAGAACTCCAAACTCAATAAAGTTAAAAGTAAATGCTTACGCATAGAACAAAAAACAGACAAACCCGAAATAAATATACACCAAATAACACAAGAAAAGAAATCAAACACTAGTTTTAATAGTTTAAATAAAACAATGATCTTGTAAATCATAGATAGAAAGAATCTTTAAAACTTCAGTAAAGAGCAAAAACACACATCATTAATCCCCAAAATTAATATTTTAAATAAACTATTCACTGAAATCATAACATTAACAATAATATTATCATTATTAATTAGATCAATATTCCCACTAATAAAACACCCTATAAGAATAGGCCTAACCCTGATTGCTCAAACCATGCTAATTGCGACAATAACAGGGATAATAACTAACATATTCTGATTCTCATACATTCTAATCATAACGATCCTCAGAGGAATATTAATTCTGTTCATTTATATGGCAAGAGTAGCCTCAAATGAAAAATTTAACTCATCCTTAAAAACACTAGGCTATGCCATCTCTTTCTCTTCCTTATCCATTATACTCTCCTTCTTCGAGGACCAATTAGAAAGAATAAAAAATTGGCCCCCAAAGAAGGAGAGTATTATGGATCCAGAATATCTCCTAACAATAAACAGGATATTTAACCCCCCTAATATGTACGTCACCGCCTTGATAGTTAGATATCTTTTCCTCACAATAATTATTATCTCAAATATTGTAAATGTACATGAAGGACCGCTTCGAATTAAAAATTAATGAACAAACCAATCCGAAAAACTCACCCACTATTTAAAATTATCAATAGATCACTGATCGATTTACCCGCCCCTTCAAACATTTCCCTATGATGGAATTTCGGATCCCTGTTAAGAATATGCTTAATAATTCAGATCATCACGGGAATTTTCCTAGCGATACACTACACCTGCGACATTGAAATAGCATTCAAAAGAGTAATCCACATCTGCCGAGACGTTAACAACGGATGGTTACTACGAAATTTACATGCAAACGGAGCATCATTATTCTTTGTATGCCTATATCTACACATCGGACGAGGAGTTTATTATGGATCTTACAAGCTTTTTATAACATGAATAATAGGAGTAACCATATTATTTATAATTATAGGAACAGCCTTCCTGGGGTATGTTTTACCCTGAGGACAAATATCATTCTGGGGAGCAACAGTAATTACAAATTTAGTTTCAGCCATCCCATACCTCGGAAGAGATATAGTCAAATGACTATGAGGAGGATTCTGCGTAGATAACGCTACCCTAACACGATTCTTTGCCCTGCACTTCCTATTACCATTCATTATTATGGGCCTCACACTCATTCACCTACTTTTTCTACACCAAACAGGTTCAAGAAACCCTTTAGGAACAAATTCTAATTTAGATAAAATTCCATTCCACCCATACTTTTCAATTAGGGACTTAATAGGAATAAGAGTAACATTAATATTTTTTATTCTTCTTAATCTTATAGAGCCCCGATTATTAGGAGACCCCGAAAACTTCATCCCCGCAAACCCGTTAGTCACACCAATTCACATTCAACCAGAATGATATTTCCTATTTGCATACGCAATCCTTCGATCCATCCCTAATAAATTAGGGGGAGTTATTGCCATAATTATAGCAATCGCCATCATTATAATTCTTCCACTCACTAACAATAGAAAATTTCAAGGTAACACCTTCTACCCTATAAATCAAATACTTTTTTGATCCCTCACCACAACTATAATCCTCTTAACATGAATCGGAGCACGACCAGCAGAAGAACCCTACATTCTCACAGGGCAAATACTCACAGTTATTTACTTTTCTTACTTCTTCATTAACCCTATAACCCTGATCTACTGAGATAAATTAACCGATTAGTTAACTAGCTTAAGAAAAGCGTGTATTTTGAAAATACAAGAAAAAGGTTTGATCCCTTTATTAACTTGTCACTTAATTTAATGCAAAAGTTATCCAACCATATACATGACAAGAAACCCAGAAAAGAATAGCAAGTAATTTAATGAAAGAGGAAGAAAGACCCTCCAAGTTAAATACATCAACTTATCATAACGATACCGGGGCAATCTCCCCCGAACCCAGACAAATATAAAAATAACAAAAGTTAACCTAAAATAGAAAAACAATGAATAAATATCACAACCTAAAAAAATAATACAAGTCAAAAGTCTTATAAAAATAATATTTATATATTCAGACAAAAAAATAAAGGCAAACCCACCTCTACTATACTCAACATTAAACCCAGAAACAAGCTCTGACTCCCCCTCAGCAAAATCAAAAGGAGAACGATTTGTTTCTGCCAAGCAAGAAGAAAACCAACAAAAAAATAAAGGTAAGGAAAAGAAAAGAAATCAAATACCCCTCTGATAAGACATAAAATCCATAAAATCAAATCTAAAGACAAAAACCAAAAAACAAATCATAATTAAAGCCATACTTACTTCATAAGAAATAGTCTGAGCAACTGCACGCAACCCTCCTAACAAAGAATAATTAGAATTAGAACTTCACCCGGAAAGCATTACACCGTAAACACCCATGCCTGTACAACATAAAAAAAACAAAACTCCAAAATTAAAATTATAAACATTAACTAAATAAGGAAATAAAGACCACAAAACTATGGACAAAAACAACATAAAGACTGGAGAAAAATAATAAACCAAAAAGTTAGATAAATAGGGATAAGTTTGTTCCCTAAAAAACAATTTTATGCCATCAGAAAACGGTTGTAATAATCCTATTAAACCAACCTTATTAGGACCCCTGCGAAGTTGGATATAACCTAAAACCCTCCGCTCCAATAAAGTTACAAAAGCAACAGAAACCAACACAAAAATAACAGTAACCAGATAAGAAAATAAGAACACTACTATTTGTAGAACCATCTACATTAATAAATCCTAAATTTAACGCACTAATCTGCCAAAATAGCAATATTAATCAATAAAAAAGACTTTATTCCCCGTATTTGGTCCTTTCGTACTAAAATATGAAAATAAACTGAAGATAGAAACTGACCTGGCTCACGCCGGTCTGAACTCAGATCATGTAAAAAATTAAAGGTCGAACAGACCCAGTTATTAAATTGCTACACCTAACACTAATTTTAATCCAACATCGAGGTCGCAAACTCCTTCATCGATATGAACTCTCCGAAAAAATTACGCTGTTATCCCTAAGGTAACTTAATCTTACATCATTAATAATGGACCATAAAAACACTAATTTATGAATTAAATAAACAGAAGTTTTTGATTCTCTGCAATCGCCCCAATTAAATAAAACAAGATAATAAAACAAAAATAAACCAAAAAATATAAAACCCTATAATATTAAGATCTATAGGGTCTTCTCGTCCCGCAGAAAAATTTTAGTCTTTTAACTAAAAAGATAAATTCTAAAACTGAAAAAAAGAAAGCACGTGCCTCGTCCAGCCATTCATACAAGCCCTTAATTAAAAGACAAATGATTATGCTACCTTAGCACGGTTAATATACCGCGGCCATTAAACAACTCATTGGGCAGGCTAAACCTTAAATAAATAACCCAAAAGGACATGTTTTTGTTAAACAGGCGAACACGATATTTGCCGAATTCCTATTCCTCAACTGACAAATATACTAATACAATCATTATCACAAGCAATTCTTGATTAAATAAACAGCCCCAGTACAAAATTAAATTTAAACAAAATAAAAAAATATTAAGAATAATCTATAACGAAATTTATGATGGCTGATTCCAAGCCTACAATAACTAATATATAAATCCAAATTATAAAAAAGATCCCGAGCTTATCCTCGAAAACTTTAAGTTATTAAACATCAAACAATTAAAATAGAAAAATACAAGTCAATAACTCTGAATTGAATTCAAATCCCGGGAAACCAGATATTTAAGAACGAATAACTTCTCATTACTATCATTATATTATCAATAATTATGAAACATTAACTAACATATAATAATATCTCACCTAATTTCGGGAAACCCAAATAAATAAAAGAAATTAATCATCCCTGATACAAAAGGTACAACAACTAAAATCTCCTTCCACTAGATTTATAACAACCCCTTACGGTACCATAAACTATCATAAAAAGCACTCGTTCAATTAAAATTACTAGAAAGAGAAGTTATTTCTATTAAAAGAAAAGAAATAGAATAAATAAATAAGCCTATAATCATCAAACTAAGTTGAATCGCACAACTCCCTTGTTAATGTAAATAACAATTACTACTAAAGCCCTAGTTTGAACTTCCCAGGCCCACCTTCCGGTAGGCCTACTTTGTTACGACTTATCTCATTTTAAATAATGAGAGTGACGGGCGATGTGTACATAACCTAGAGCCTTAATCAAAATTATATACTAATAAAAATTACTTTCAAATCCAATTTCAAGCAAGTATTACAACTTGCCATCCAGAAATAATTTCATTGTAATCCACCTCTTCCTTAATACTGCTGCACCTTGACTTGACATTAACTCCATAAGAATTAAAGAAAATTACCCTAATAAGACATTCAATGACAGAGGTATACAAGCTAAAATAAGGTGAAATTCATCGTGGATCATCATTTACAGGGCAGATTCCTCTGAAAAGACTAAATTACCGCCAAATCTTTTTAATTTAAAGACCATAACTAATAATACCAAGAGAACCTATTCACACTCCATAATAATAGGGTATCTAATCCTAGTCTCACTACAGAGTTTCACATTCAACATCAAAAAAATCAAGCCCTCAACCAAATTATGATTTCACCCAATAAAAAGATAAACAGACCAAAAATTAAATTTTAAATGCTGCCCCCGAAAGAATTCACTTGCTCTTATTGTATAACCGCGACTGCTGGCACAAACTTTGTCAGAACTGAACAATTCAGCTAATTCTTAGTTGCCTAAAAAAATAAAATAAAAAACTGAGAATAAATTAAATTAAATTAATCCACCCATTCAGAGAAAATTAAATCACACAAAAACTCACATGTTCAACCAACTGAACGCAAACTAATAAAGATAAGATCAAACTTCACTCTACGAATCCTTAATTCATTGGAACATAAACGAATATTCCCCCCCGCCTTTTCCTCCCCGGCTATGTCCTCCCGGCTGGTCCCCTATCGGGCCCTCTTAAACTTGTCAGTGTATTAAATATTTTCCTTATTCTATTACCTAATCTATGAAATTACTGTGATTATAAGTTGCTGTAGCTATAGAGAATTTATTGTTTGAATGTTGAGATAAATCGTCACATATTGATAATCTATGTCTCCCTTCTGCGGGGATCCATCTAAGTTGTACTTAGAATAGATTTAGATTTCTAGTGATTACAGCCCATGGATCTGAGTCCCCAGTCAAGAAATATTTACATTCCCTAAACAGGTTCTTTCCAAGTGATTCTAATTCTATTTTTTAACCTACAAGATAACTCCTTTGTATACCCTAAATAGTTACATATCATACCCGGTGGGGGGGGGGGTGTTAACTCTTTCATATAGAGAGAAAAAATTTCCTATAAATAAATAAATCAGGAAATATAAAAAATTAAATACATTCAATAAACATCTTATATATTAAATCAACCCTTACATTCTCGCTCCCAAGAACATAAAGATCAATTATATATTAAATCAACCCTTACATTCTCGCTCCCAAGAACATAAAGATCAATTCAATCAATACTCAAATCATTTTCTCGCTCCCAAGAAAACGAACTCAAGCACCGATACAACAAAGAAATTCTCGCTCCCAAGAACGGCCTTGCTGCCAAATATAATCAATGAAAAATACATGTGTGAAAAATCATCCAGATCAAAGTTGTACAACCTCGAATCTTAAGATTAACGGAACATTAAAATATATGGTGGGCGTGTACACGTGTGTATATGTGTGAAAAATCATCCAGATCAAAGTTGTACAACCTCGAATCTTAAGATTAACGGAACATTAAAATATATGGTGGGCGTGTACACGTGTATGCATGTGGGAGAAATCGTTAAGATCAAAGTTGTACAACCTCGAATCTTATTGGCAATGGAACGTAAAGGTAATGCTTTTAGCCTAAGAAAATACACTTCCACGTTCTGACAAAACCAAGTCAAGCACCACACTGCGAAAAACTTGTTGTTAGAAGAGGAGCATCCTCAGCATACTGCGAAAAACTTGTTGTTAGAAGAGGAGCATCCTCAGCATACTGCGAAAAACTTGTTGTTAGAAGAAGGTCACCCTCAACAGGAGAAGTGTATTTTCTTAGGCTAAAAGCATTACCTTTACGTTCCATTGCCAATAAGATTCGAGGTTGTACAACTTTGATCTTAACGATTTCTCCCACATGCATACACGTGTACACGCCCACCATATATTTTAATGTTCCGTTAATCTTAAGATTCGAGGTTGTACAACTTTGATCTGGATGATTTTTCACACATATACACACGTGTACACGCCCACCATATATTTTAATGTTCCGTTAATCTTAAGATTCGAGGTTGTACAACTTTGATCTGGATGATTTTTCACACAACATTAATTGAGCATTCTAAAGCACTAATTAAGAATATAAGCATCCCAGTGCATTAAATACAAGCGTAAATACCCCAACACATAATTTAATCAAATTAAATCCTAAAAGATCAAAACTACAAAAGAATTATAAACAAAATATATCAACCATGATACCATTAATATAAAAAAGATAAGCTAAAAAAGCTACCAGGCTCATACCCTGGACATAGAGGTTATATTCCTCTTCTTTTTAATGTCCAATGCCAGAAAACTCATGTTCTTTTCTATTCTCATTATCAGAACCACCTTAGTAATTAGATCAGAAACCTGGCTAGGGATCTGAATAGGACTAGAAATAAACATAATTAGATTCATCCCGATCCTTTTCAAAAGAAAAAAAACAAGTTCCGCAGAAAGATGTATAATTTACTTATTAATTCAAAGAATAGGATCAATTCTTATATTAATACTAGTGTTAACTAATTCATCCCTCATAATGCTCCCTTATGCAGAGGATGAATTAGTTAACACTATATTAACATTTAGAATAATGATCAAGGCAGGAATCCCACCGTTCCATCTATGATTCCCAGAAATCATCAAAAAAATAGAATGGGCAGAAAGCTTAACTTTAATAACCTGACAGAAGATTGCTCCAATAACTGTAATCTCCTACCTTATCAACAGACTATCCATCACCCCCATCCTAATCTCAATATCCGTAATCACAGGAGCAATTGGGGGACTAAATCAAACATCTATCAAAAAAATTATAGCATTCTCCTCAATCAACCACATAGGATGGATAATTGCCTGTATAAAATTCAACAACCTAATATGAATAACATACTTATTAATCTATTCAACCATTATTACAATAATAATTTATATTCTCAATAAACACTCCGTAATATATATCAACCAAATATCATTCCCCAGATTTTTATTCACTGAAAAGACACTAATTATTATTCTATTCTTTAGACTAGGAGGTCTGCCCCCATTCCTAGGATTCCTCCCCAAATGAATAGTAATTCAAAGTATAATCACCTCAAACGCAATCCCAACTATAATAATTATAATTATATCTTCCTTAATTACATTATTCTATTACCTCCGATTAATAAGATCCAGATTAATAATCAATTCATCCTCATGAAAATGAAACATTCAACCGACAATTAACAAATCAAAATGAACGACCTCCATAATCACATTGAACTTGATTCTTCCTGTAGTTTTAACTTTCAGCCTCTAATTAAAGCTTTAAGTTAAAGAAACTGTTAACCTTCAAAGTTAAAATTACAAGACAAGTGTAAGCTTTACAAATATCCGTAATAACAAGTTTTTCGCAGTATGCTGAGGATGCTCCTCTTCTAACAACAAGTT